ATTATATTGCTCAATACGTTCACGGATAATATTACTAATTTCGTCGGCTCTAATTGTTACCATGAGTATAATTTTTTTTTAGTTAAAGAAAAAAAACGATGCCTACAGGAAAAGGACTAATCAGTTATTTCTGCCATCGCCTCAAACGTGTCAATATTCTCACTAATGGTACGTAAATGTAACTCCTTGTTCAAAGAACTATTCAGAGTGCCTCGAGCTCCTTTTAAAACTTGTTGGAAAACCTGTTGTCGGACTTGCTGAACCGCCCTTTGGTGGTCAAAACGAACGATTTCATTTTTGTAATTTTCTAATTCTTCCAAAGTCTTATAAGTTGACTTAATCAAATTCAATTTTTCTCGTTCTATCTCCGAGTATCCATTCACTCGAAATTGATCTGCTTCCCTTTCGACTTTCCGTAAGCGAGCCCGGGCTTTTTCCAGCCGTTGAATGGCCCCCCCCTGCAGTTCCTCTGAATTTTGAATAGTATTCAGGATCTTCCGTTTTCGATTATCTAATAAATCACTTAATGAAAGTAGATTATCTTTCCATTCATCTTAAAACTTACATGATCCCTTCCCGAACCAAACATGAATTTTTCGATTCATTTGGCTCTCACACTCAATTACTTCAACTTTTTAAGTATGGGGGCAATTCCCATATCTTTTTTTTAATGTAATGAGCCTATCCTCTACCTCTCTTCTCTATTCATATTCCAAGATGTCGCGACTAATCACTAATCCAAGACCAGAATATTTTGAGGACTCTTCTGACGGAACAAAACAAAAATATTGAATTGTCAGCAAAGTCGTTTCTTTTTTTCGTCAAATCCAAAGAATTCTTCTGACTTTATATTATACACAGGTCACCGATTCAGCATAAAAAGCGGTGGATTGAAATATTTCAAATATTTTGCATTCCAATAAAAGAAAAGGCTCAAATAATTTTATCGACATGAGTGTTTTATATCGAAAAAAAAACAAATTCCAATTTTGCAAACATTTCTATTCTATATTAATATAGTAGTAGAAAGAGTACCATGCTGCGTCTGGACTTCAAACAGTTTGGTTTAACCATGTTAATGACCCCACACTATTGGTTTGGTTGATAGAGAATCAAAGTAGATTTACCAATGAATCACGAAATGCTATGGTTCTTAAATATGATTTGAAATTGATTCAGAAGTAATTCGCGGAATCGTGCACCTTTTTCGATCTAGTTCTAATGAAAAAAAGTACAGCTGGTTGGATCCAGCCTATTCTTGAAATAAACAACTCGCACGCACTCCCTTTCCAAAAAAGATCAATACACCAAGGACTACACTTAGATTTATTGGATTTGTTGCTAAAATATCGGTATTAAACCCGAAACTCCCGGCAAATGACCAGCGAACCAAGGAAACGAAAGAATCGGTTATATTTTTCATATTATCTCCTCTTTTAGATAGACTAAAAAAAATACGTAATTTGCATATTTATAGGATTAAACAAAGGGATTCGCAAATAAAAGCGCTAATGCTACAACCAGTCCATAAATTGTTAAAGCTTCCATAAAAGCCAGACTAAGCAATAAAGTACCTCGTATTTTTCCCTCCGCCTCGGGTTGTCTCGCGATACCTTCTACAGCTTGACCCGCAGCAGTACCTTGACCTACTCCAGGTCCAATAGAAGCAAGCCCGACGGCCAACCCAGCGGCAATAACAGAAGCGGCAGAAATCAGTGGATTCATGAGAAGTTCCTCGCACTAAAATAAAGAAATAGTTAATGATACAATCGTCCGAGGAATTATGACTTAATTATTCCATCGCTAAGATTCATCCAGTCGAAATAACTAAGAACTCGGAATTGAAGTAATAATAATATTAGTATTAAACCATAAAAGCTACTTCGATATCTCTTTTTTAGTTCTGATCCACAGGATTTTTGTGAATCCATACAACTTTTGTTCTTCCATTTCTTCTTTCCAAACCCTTTTTTAATTCTGCGTTCGTTAGTTTTCTTTATTTCATCGCTTTATTCATTCACATTCAATTCACAGGCAAAGATGAAACCGAAGAATTTCTATTGGAATCTCTATCTAAGTTCACAATAGTAGGGCAGATTAGATATATCTTTAGTTGATATATAACTATCAATATCTAATATCATATATACATGTCTTTCTTCCATAACGTAAACCAACTATTCATATCTTAGATTCAAACTATTCGTATCTTAAAGTCAATCGTATTATAGAATCATTCTTGGAACCATACACAAGAGTTGGCTTAGAGTCATTAGATCCCATATACCCAATTCTGTTCCCCTCTCCCAATCAACCCATTTTTTATGAATCTCGTTTGGCGAATCATTGCATAGAAATAAACATAAGTATTTTATTCCGGTAAGGTCATTCACTTTAATTATTTAATTATTTATTAATATTTTCTTTTGGTCAATCGTTGAATTGAATAAAATCAACTAAAATGGGAATCATTCTAGAAAGCATCTTTCTTTTTCTTTTTTTTTTTTAATCACACACCGTGTAAATTGTGATACTATGATACTATAAGAATTTTTATTCAAATAATGACTCCTTATATTTGAATTGAATGAACAAAACAATAGAATGATAATATTCATTGGCAGGAGTATGATATAATAAAGCCAAACATGCATTTTAGGAAAAAGATCTTTTTGATCTCTTTCCTTTTTTACAATTCCCCAATATCAGAATTTTTTTTCTATGACTCTTGGTCGTATATCCCGTACTTGTCTATTTCTAGTTGTATATTGATGTTTCCTAAGTGGATTATCTTTAGTTACGCATACACTGGGTTATTCTAAGCTAAAAAAAAAAAGAGACTATTTCGAAAACTAGTCAATGATGGCCCTCCATAGATTCGCCTATATAAGCCGCCGCTAAAGTTGCAAAAATAAGAGCTTGAATACCGCTTGTAAATAATCCAAGGAACATCACAGGTATAGGAACCACTAAAGGTACTAAAGAAACAAGAACAACAACTACTAATTCATCAGCTAATATATTCCCGAAAAGTCGAAAGCTAAGTGATAAAGGTTTTGTGAAATCTTCTAAAATGTTAATGGGTAAAAGAATTGGAGTCGGTTGAATGTATTTACTGAAATAACCTAATCCCTTTTTAGAAAGACCTGCATAGAAATATGCTACTGACGTGAGCAAGGCTAAAGCAACGGTAGTATTGATATCATTCGTAGGTGCAGCTAACTCCCCATGGGGTAACTGTATTATTTTCCAAGGTAAAAGAGCACCGGACCAATTCGAAACAAAAATAAATAGAAACATAGTTCCAATAAAGGGAACCCATGGACCATATTCTTCTCCAATCTGAGTTTTGCTCACGTCTCGAATAAATTCAAGGACATATTCGAAGAAATTTTGACCGGCAGTCGGAATAGTTTGTGGATTCCGAACAGCTATAAGGGCTGAACCTAATAAGATAGCAATTACAACCCAAGAAGTAATAAGTACTTGGGCATGGACTTGTAAACCTCCTATTTGCCAATAGAAATGTTGGCCTACTTCCACACCGGATATATCGTATAACCCTTTTAGTGTGTTACTGGAACATGATATAACATTCATATTGCCCTCTAACAGAAATAGAACTTTAAAAAGAATTATTTTGATTCAACCCTCTCCCTTTCGACTTGTATACTTTAATTAGAATTATCCGTTTTGAATACCCGCTAATCACATAATATCCACGGTTTTTTTATTTCTTTTCTTTTATGCGATTCAAGAAGAGTAACCGATTCCAAAAATCCATGTAGTTACCAAAAAAAGTTATTTATCTTATTATTAATCAAGGATTTCGTATATAGCTAGAACGACCCTCACAAATTGCAAATACAAATTTATTAAGAATTAATCGGATTGAAGCTATAGCGTTATCGTTTGCTGGAATCGAAATATCTGCGAGATCGGGGTCACAATTTGTATCAATTAAACAAATTGTTGGAATTCCCAAAGCGATACATTCTCGAAGAGCCGTATATTCTTCTTGCTGATCAACGACGATTACAATATCCGGTACCCCCGTCATATATTGAATCCCGCCCGGATACGTTTGCAAGCGTGATAATTGTCTCTTCAGGATAGCTGCATCTCTTTTTGGAAGACGGTTGAGTCTCCCCGTCTTTTGTTCCGCTCTCAAATCCCTGAACTTATGAAGTCTCGTTTCTGTAGTGGACCAATTCGTTAACATACCACCGAGCCTTTTTTTATTAATATAATATAATGACACCGGGTTCTTATTGCAGCTCGTGCTACTAAATCCGCTGCTTTATAACAAGCTTCTGATAAAAAACGAGCAGTTCTTGTCAGATTTGTAATATGAATACCTTTATGTTTTGCTGAGATATACGGTGACATTCTAGGATTCCATTTCCTAGTACCATGACCAAAAGGAATTCCTGCTTCCATCATCTCCTCAAAATTGATATTCCACTATCTTCTTGCCATTTCTCCCCATACTTCCTCTTTTTTTTATCAAAAAAAGATTTGATAAAAAAAGAGACGAGGTGCCCTGAAATAAATAATTGTTCCAATGGAACCTTCTCTTCTACCAGAGATTGGCCATTGATACACAATCCAGGCCATTCATTACTTTCTATTCGTTATTATCTTTCTTTTCTTACTATTAAGAAATCAAAGGATCAAAAATAGTTAAGAGAATCCGCTCCTTAGGACTCATTAAATCCTCTAAACGATTGTTCTGATGTATCATGTAAAGTCTTTGAAATGCAAAAGTCTAATAATTCTCTGTGGTGTAAGAAAATATCTATCATCCCCCCCCCCGAATAAATTCTTTTTTTGTTTCCAAAAGAATATTGTTATGCTGCCGTGAACAGTGCACTAATGCTTTGAATCCGGTACCAACGGGTATCATCCCCCCCAGAACAACGTTCTCTTTCAGGCCTTTCAACCAGTCGATACGACCCCGGAGAGCTGCTTTTGCTAAAACCCGAGCGGTTTCTTGAAAACTTGCTTCAGATATAAAACTTTGAGTATTCAGAGATGCTCTCGTTATTCCCAATAATATAGCTCGATAACAGATCGCTTCTTCCAAAGCACGCCCCGTTCGCTCCGCTCGTAACAATCCAATAAGTTCGCCGGGTAAAAAAATATTAGACATTCCATCTTCTGAAACCAACACTTTTGATGTTATTTGACGTACAATAATTTCGATATGTCTATTATGGATTTGGACCCCCTGGGATCGATAAACCTTTTGGATCTTATTAACCAAAGAGATACGACTTTGCACTATAGTTAGCTCAGCACCAATTAAGAATCCCCAAGGAATCCCAAGAATTCTTGTTATACGCGCGTTCCAACCCTCAACTCTTTTTTCTAGGTTCATCGATATTGAATCAATCGAACGCACTTCTAACACTTGTTCTACTTTTGGAAGACCCTGCGTTATATCACCAGATCTTGATTTTTCATATATAAATGTAATTAATGTATCTCCTTCATAAAGGATTTCTCCATAATGCCCATGAACAGTTGCTCCTGGAGTAGCCAAATAAGGCTTAGCGGATCTTATTACTACAGAGCCAGCTTGAACAATTAAAACTTGACCTGATTCGAGGTGTGGTCCATTTGTGGCTATACATATATTTTCACAAATAAACTGCCCAAGACTCATTATTGTGGACATTTCCTCACAATAATTATGATGGATAAAATACCAATTCAAATTAAATGGATTCAAAACAATCTTACTGTCTGGATCAGGATTATAAATTCTCTCGTTTTCATCCATTAAATAAAATTTACGTACTTGAAAAGTCTGTTTTAAATTATCCAGTTTCAAATAGTTAGTTACCGAAATCGGATTATAAGTTATTAAATAGTAAAATGAATCAAAATTCGCAATTTGAAGGACTGTTCCTAAGGGTCCCAACGAATTCCTAATTGGAATTAGAGGATCTTTTTGAATGTGAATTGATTGCTTTATCACATTATGATATTTGATATCGTTGAATGGACCCATTCGAAAACAATTAGATGATGACAAAATTATCAAAGATTGGCATTCCTTATTTCTATTCAACAAGGTATGAATAGTTCCTTGATTTTGGCTAAGTGATTGTTGAACCCTTGCCTTGAAATAAATGGAGTAAAACGGATTTATATTGGTGCGATCTGGACCATTATCAGAGATCAATCCTGGACTTGACGGAGCATTCCTTTTTCTGATATACGAAATATGGGATTGCACTAAGTCGATTCTTAGGAAATCTCGAATCATACCATTTGTACTTACTTCAACAAAGGAAGCACGGACCTCTTCGACGGAAGAACTTTTTTTGTCTTGGTCCCAATTCAAGACTAAACAAGTTCGAACTAATTGAATACTTGTGTCAGAAATACCCCGAAAGGGTTTGCCCTTTCCATAAAGGATATAATTGACAACTCGAAGGTGCATATTATCCTTTTCCCGCAGCAGATCCTGGGGGAAGAGTGTTGCTAAATTGATACCGTTCGCTATTTCATATGTGACTACGGGTCGAACCAAAACAAAATGCTTTTTCTTGGTAGGTGTGATCCGTTGGACATAGATCCATTTTTTCAATTTTTTTGATTCGCGGGTGGATTCCTTAAGTTCTTTTTTTCCCGTTTCCGGCGGTATCAAGATGCCACTGTGTCGGGATATCTTATCCGTTTCCCCAGGAAAATGGATATCCCCAGAAAAAATTTGGAGTTCAATCTTTTTTTTTTTTTTCTCCACTCGGACCAATCCGCCCACTTTGCTTCTTCTATTTAAAGCTATTCGGGTATCTACTCCAATGATACTATTATTCCGTACCATTACGTAAGAAGATTCGGGTAAAATATGCACTTCCTCGGGAATGAAAAAAAAGCGATCAATTTTCATTTGAAATTTTTGCTTAATTTTTTTGACTCCTCGATACTCAATCAAGTCCTCTTTTTTGACGATTGAATGCGCCCCTATAGTCCCATATTTAGTAATTCCTGAATTCTTTCTTCTGTATCGAGGATCATCAAAATAAGCAAGAATACTATTTTTACGGAAAATACCCTTTATGGGTATTTCAATCGAGATACCTGAATGGGGCATTAGTTCTTTCTCTTGTTCTTGAATGGATTGGAACGGAATGAGAAATTTATTTCTTCGTCTTTTTGCCAATAAATCAGAATTCTTTTGGAGAATTGCAGGATGTATGAGATTACAACGACCAATACCTATGATTCGATTAAATCCCGAATAATCCAAAATACCATCTTCTTTTTTATCAGAAAAATCCGACCTAACTAATTGGTGTCTCACTTGATCATTATTCACTGAGAGGCTAGAAATATATCTTCGTTCGACAGAATGAGGATGGATGTTCAGTTGATCTTGATCCTTGTGGAGTGAAAAAGAAACTACACCGGATCTGCACGAACCTCCTGATAATATCCATAAATGACTTGTTTTTGGTAAGAGCCGGACATTACTATATTGAAATTCGG